GCAGATAGCAACAACCATTTCATCAGACATGCGTATTTTTTATTTTCCAATGGATTTACATCTTTCATTAATGAAATTTTTTGATGTAGTGAGTAATAGGCTCTGGTTGTTCGCTGTTCAAGAATTCTTGTTTAGGCAGTTCATACCATCCATACATAGTCCAAGATTTCAATTCTTCCATGTTTCAGCAGTAGCATATTGTTCCATGGAGCTAAGGTCCAAAATTTGGAAGAAACAAGCATTTCCACGACTCTACCACCCAGTCAATTCTGTTCCACTCCCTATTTATTTCATGGCCATATATCCTTCCGGCTAAGGAATGGGAAACCCTTCTCCTGTTACATGAATCCAATTTTCATTTCATCCGGGAAAAGCCATCGTTTTCTCAACAATGTCTTTGTCATTTGATCCAATAGCCTTCCGTTAGATAGGAACAGATTTGATAAATACTGAGAACTCTCGGATAGAGTATTAGAACGGAAAGATCCATTAGATAATGAACTATTGGTTCTAATCCATCTCTGGTGATGAATCAACAATTCGAAGTGCTTTTCTTGCGTATTCTTGATAAACCAGCGTTTATATATAGATGTAGGAGGATCTGTTTGGGAAGTAAGAAGCCCTTTTGACATCTCTTCATCTGCAAAGAATTCTCGATGTGAAAACACAGAGACAGGGGGCTGATCTTTGAATAGGAAAAAGAGTGGATCTGCAGGGTCCCAAATGAATTGGCTTATTCGAAAAAAGCCTTGTTCTTTGGAAGATCTATCTCGTGTCTGGTACTGCATGGTTCCACTCTGCAAGAACTCCGAATCATTCTCTTGAAGCTCATTCTCTTCATCATAAATGATCCGCTTGCCCCGAAATGACCTGGCCCAATAGGGAAATCCCAATTCATTGGGCCTTTCGATACAATAAAATAGAAAGGCCCAAGGGCGCCATATTCTAGGAGCCCAAACTATGTGATTGAATAAATCCTCTTCTATCTGTTGCGGGTCGAGGGCTCCTTCTACTTCCCCTTCTTCAAACTCCGATTCGTATTTTTCATAGATAAATCTATGATCAACGATAGAACAAGATCCATTTTGCATCATATCTAAAGGATTCCTTGGTTCGGGCCGAAGAAGCAATGTCACTCGATCATTATCAAACTGACTGCAATCTTTTTCTGTCCGTGAGGATCCCCCCAGAGCACCTTCTACTTCTAATAGGCCATGAACTAGATCAGAAGCATTCTCAACGAGTCCATAAGAAGTGATCCCATTTTTTTCATCGGGTCCGGGTAGAGACCAAAGGTCTTGGGCGACCGATCCGGCAGAACAACTCAAAAGATAAAGAAGTATCGTTAATTTCTTCATGCTCGTTCCAAGTTCGAAGTACCATTTGTACAAATAAGAATCCCTTTCGTTACATGATTTCTTCTTCATATAGATAGATATAGGATCTATGGGGCAATTACTTAGAAGTACATTTTGGGCAACAGACCTTCCTATCTGATAGAAAAGGATCTCATGATCCTGAACCGATATTACCTGGGATCGCAAATCCCAAGTTTGTCTATGAAGAGCGGATCTAATTGTATTAGTGTCTATAATTGATTTCTTCTGTGTAATACTAATCGCTAAGGCTTCATTGGTAAGTGCTACAAGATCTCGTGCATTGGAACCCATGGTTATGGACCCGAATTCATTAGTATGGAACATTTTCTTTTCCAAGTGAAATCCCTTAGTATATGAAAGATTGAAAAAGTGCTTTCGTTGTTGTGGAATAAGAAGCCTTCGTATCTTAATGCATGTATTTAATTTATTCGGAACTATTAGAGCGGGATCCACTTTTGGGGGAATATGAGTCGAAGCAATAACAAGAATATTTCTAGTGGAACATCTTTCACAATCCCTGGATAGATAGTTCACTAATAGACCGAGGGATAAGTAATTCGACTCATTCACATCCAGATCATGAATGTTTGGAATCCATATTATGCAAGGAGACATTGCTTTTGCTAATTCGAATTGAAGGGTGATAGAAAATCGGTCTATTTCCGGCATCATATCCATAGTTAGCGCATTCATCAGAGTTAGCAGCTCCGTATCGAGGTCAAGATCGATATCGTCACTAGCATCAATCTCGTCACTATGATCAATATTGTCACTATCATCAATATCGATATCATCAATAAGAAACCCTTTAGGCTTGTTATCCAGGAACTTGTTCAGAAATACCAAAGGAACATAGGAGTTTGTCACTAGGTATTTGACCAAATAGGAGCGTCCAGTTCCTATAGAACCTATCACTAAAATACCCCTAGAGGGGGATAGGGCTAAGCGGAGCGAAAAGGGTTTTTCATGAGACGAACTATTAGCCCCACACGAGGTTTGTGAATAAGTGATTGTCTGATAATGAGCAAGGAATATCCGTCTTTCTGCTAAACAGGATGTATTGAACTCATAATTCATTAGACACTTTTTATGAATGTCAACTAAATATCGTAAGTAAATTG